ACCCTGCCTCCACATTGGATCAAGAACAGGGTCAGAAGGATCAAAAACCGCTAATTCGTATAGAGCCATTGAACCGGCCCAGCCAGCAACCAGAGCTGTATGCATTATATGGACAGAAATTAAACGGCCAGGATCATTCAATACGACCGTATGAACACGATACCAAGGCAAACCCATAGAAATACCCCCCCTTTTTTCAATTAAAAAAAGACGCTATGTAACTTTATTGTACTGTAAAAAAAAACTATACTATGGACCTTACTTTACTTTTTTTGGTGTATTATCTCGGGGAAAGGATTAATAGTTGTTCTATGCTTTTAGTAAGAATGTCTTTTAATAATAATCGAACAATTTTTTTCATAGGAAGAAAAAGAAACAGATTTATTCTACACCCGATAAGTACCAATACGCAATGGTAGGACATTGAAAGCATTTTATATGAGTAATTACATCTAGATTTGTTCATCATCCAAAAGAAAAGACCTATTTGTAACAAATTTTCTTTATTCATTCTGTCTTCCTTTTTTTTTAATCTCTGGATAAAATATGATAAAAGATAAAATATTATTAAGACAATAAACCTATTTTTACGTTTTCACATCAAAGTGAGATATAGTACTTCATTTTTCTTTCGTTTAATGCCTATTGGTGTTCCAAAAGTACCTTTTCGAAATCCTGGAGACGAAGATATATCATGGATTGACATATAGTGCGACTTGTCAGATCTATTTGGTTATATGGTATTTCCCCGTTCTCTTCCCCGATTAAGATATCCTTTCTTTCGCCCAAGAAAGATTGATTGAATCATCAAAAATTTGGAGCGTGAAATGCAAGGAAGAAAATGAAATCGATTTTTTAGGCGGTATTAGCAATTAGACTAATTTATGGTTACTTTTGTCCCAACAATAAAATAAAATATCCAGGCTCCGTTTACAAAAAACCAATTGGTAATATATTTATGATTTATAGTTAATATCATATTGTATTCCATTCTATTTCTATAATATTCAATTTAAAATTTCTAATATAAACAGAAGTGATCTCAAACTGTTAATAAATTGAGTAATATGATGAATGCATTGAATATTTGATAGGAAACATGAAATAAATTTGAATTAAAAAAACACGGAAGTCGTAGCAAAAAGACGTAGTATTCGGATATTTGGCCTATATATGTAAATCAAAAACGGGCAAATCTTTACTCGGAGTAGAGCATAAACCTAAAAGAATTCAATAAGACCATTCAGGAACAAGAAAATTACATCGTAATTTGGATTGAATTCCGATGAAAGAATACATCAATGAGAAGTTAGTCCCAAAAGCTTAAAAGTTTAGTGACTTCGTTTTTTTTTTTTTATAAAAAAAAGAAAAAAAAACTAGAATCTACACATTGATTTTTTTGTTTTCGCAATGTGTATTGAACCGTATGCGTTAAAAGATGCATGTGCGGTTCGGAGGGAATACAATCTTTTCTCACTCAACCGACTTTATCGAGAAAGGCTCCTTTTTTTAGGACAAGCAGTAGATACCGAGCTCTCGAATCAACTTATTAGTCTTATGTTATATCTTAGTCTAGAGGATGATACCACGGATTTGTATTTGTTTATAAACTCTCCCGGCGGATGGGTAATACCTGGATTAGCTATTTATGATACTATGCAATTTGTGCAACCAGCCGTACAAACAATATGCATAGGATTAGCTGCTTCAATGGGATCTGTTATTCTGGTCGGAGGAGAAATTACCAAACGTCTAGCATTCCCTCACGCTTTGCGCCAATGAGTTTTTTATTTGATTTGCGAAAAAAAATAAAAGAAGACAAGACTATGCCTTCGCGATATATGAAATATGAATATTAAGTAATAATAGCATGGCACTTGGAATTCGATATGAAATCTTTTTTTTTTCAAAAAGCGTTAACTTATGTATCGAAAAAGTAGTATGAGATAAAGGGTATTTCCTGTTTTCTATGATATATCAGGAGACCAATTTCAGCGTCACAAACTTTTTTATTTTCACACCGAAAAACTCTTAATAATAGATATATATTATTCTAAAAGGATACGAAAAAAAAAAAGAAACTTTGGGATTGCTAAATAACATAGGAAATAAATAAATATAAATATATATAAAAAGCAACGGAACCGTCGTAGTATTTTTTTAACTACTCAAAAAAGAAGGGTGGTTATTGGATTATTTACCTATGGGAATATGATACAGCTTATAAATGGATTTTCTATTTCGTCAATGGAAGTTAAAAAAAAAAGAAATAAAAGTAAATTCCATTATAGAGCCGTATGCAATGTGTAAAAGATGCCCGTACGGTTGTTCAATTTTCTCTTTTTTCTATCTTTTTATTCTTATTCTATTTTTTATTCTATTATTCTTTCGAGAGAAAATAATAATTTATTATGTTATTTCATCAGGGTAATGATCCATCAACCTTCTAGTAATTTTTATTGGACATCCACGAGAAATTTTATCCTGGAAGCGGAAGAACTACTGAAGCTGCGCGAAACCCTCACAAAGGTTTATGTACAAAGAACGGGCCAATCCTTATGGGTTGTTTCCGAAGATATGGAAAGAGATGCTTTTATGTCAGCAACAGAAGCCCAAGCTTACGGACTTGTTGATCGTGTAGCGAAATAAAAAAAATTTTCCGCAAGTATGCAATTTTATTTTTTATCTTCTTGCCGGGGTTATTACAATATTTTAAAAATTATATGAATATGAATACATAAAAAAAAAAAAAATTCATAATTATCCGGTTAGGATCGATCTAAACCATCCCATTCTGTATATGATTCAATATGCCAACTATTAAACAACTTATTAGAAACACACGACAGCCAATCAAAAATGTCACGAAATCCCCCGCTCTTGGGGGATGTCCTCAGCGACGAGGAACATGTACTAGGGTGTATGTGCGACTCGTTCAGATCATGGACTTGGACAAAACAAAAGAAAAGAATTGATCCAGTATAAGTGATCAATAACGGCTATATAAGATAGAATGTAATAAGACCATTCACTATACGGAAAATAAAAATATCTAAAAAAGATCTATCATATCTTTCTATTGTGATTTCAAATTAATTTATGGTTGACATTGTTACAAATCCAATCACTTACACATCTAATTTAAGATGAGAAAGAATTCCCCATTGATAGCAAATGGTATTCATTAAGCAGGGAAATGCTATTTAAAAAGCAAAAAGATTATACCCTTAACTTGACTCTTGCAAGAACGGACTAACAAGGTCAGCTACTCAACTAATCTTCATAATGAAATAAAATACCGTTACTGTATAAGTGAGTCTTCTTGTGAAAGACCTATTACTGGATAATGATGGGTAGAGCCAAAGAATGTGAACTGTACAAGTTAACAATAGCATTGATTAAATGAAATGAGAGAAGAGGCTCCGGTATATAGAGAGGACCTCGCCGTTAAGAAGCAACCATAAAAACGAAGGAAACCACTATACCTAGTTCTATTTATTACTTTTTTATTTATTATGTTTTTTGATACCTAGTATCAATATAATTTCTTATTTCGAGGCGAGAAGCCTAGAAAAAAAACGTGGTCAGGAAGGTTATAGTAGCAAAAGCCGTTGGAATTTTTCTTTTATACACTGGAAGAATCCGTTTTGTTATTAATAGACTAGGAAAGGGAAAGGAAATAACTGAAAGAAAAGAAATCAATTAGTTATTCATCAAAGTTTCATTTATTCAATGACTAGAATTAAACGAGGATATATAGCTCGAAAACGTAGAACCAAAATTCGTTTATTTACATCAAGTTTTCAAGGGGCTCATTCAAGACTTTCTCGGACTATTATTCAACAGAAAATAAGAGCTTTGGTTTCGGCTCATCAAGATAAAGGTAAAAAAAAAAGAGATTTTCGTCGTTTGTGGATCACTCGGATAAATGCAGTAATTCGAGCTAATAAACTGTACTATAGTTATAGTCGATTAATACACAACCTGTACAGGGGACAGTTGCTTCTTAATCGTAAAATACTTGCACAAATAACTATATTAAATAGGAATTGTCTTTATATGATTTCCAATGAGATCTTAAAAGAAAAAAAAGTTGCAAGGAATCCCGTGTAATGTTTTAAACGAAGTTCGCTGGTGAGTGAATTTGAGAAGATAGAGTAGAAATTAGTATGCTAAAATAAGATACAATATGGTTAAAGATTTATTCCCAAATTTTTTTTTCACTTTTTCTTATAACACGCCAATAAAATCTGAATTTTTAATTTTTTTGAACAAAAAGTCAATTCGCATTTTTAGTCTTTTATTTTGATTCAATTGAAGAGCAAGCCTATTTTTTTTTAATTCTAAGATCAGTAGTTCTAGGAATCGACTCGTTTCTTTCAAATCGTTTCTCATTATTAAGAAAAGGTAACAAAGATAAAATACGAGCTTGTTTTATAGCAATAGTAATTAATCGTTGTTGTTTTAAGGTCAATCTATTCACTCGCCTAGATAATATCTTTCCTTGTTCACTAATAAATCGACTAATTAAACTCATATTTCTATAATCAATTCGATCCCCCGATTGTATCGGGGGCAAACGCCTACGAAAAGATCGCTTAGATTTAAGAAGGAGTCGCTTGGATTTATCCATGGTTTTTTTTCCTTGTCCTGAAAATATTAATTCTATTTTAATCGTATCAGAAATGATTTCGAATTAAAAAAAAATTGTTTATTTTCTATTTAAATAAATATAAGATCTGGTATATATAATTTTTGCTCTATAAATAACATATTATAATTGTTATATAGAATTATAATATGTCGTTTTTCATTTTCCGTGGAAAGCAAGGGGGACGCGCGAGCGGTCGGTTAGATTTATTTCTTTATCTCCCCATGAATCGTATGTTTGTAACAAAAGGTACAGAATTTTATCAATTCCAATCGACTGGGCGTATTATGTCGATTTTTTTGAGTAATATATCGGGAAATGCCCATTGATTCCTTATTAACGCGATTTCGAACACAACAGGTACATTCCAAAATAATCGTTACTCTGGCATCTTTACCCCTGGCCATGAACCTCCTTTGGATTTTTGATTGACTCAACTGTTCTATTTTTCCATTTTTCGATCCGAAGAAGAAAGGAAAGAAAAATTCTAAAGTTGCTAAATTGAAATCCAATTATGAAAGATTTCGTTGCAATCTCTCAATATAATAAGTAATAATAAGTAATATAATGATTTCTAACTCTATACTTATAATTTAGAATTGATGTACAATATTTAGTGAATTATATTGTATGATATTGTATGATATTGTTGTCACCGCTATTCCATTTTATTTCTCACACTATTATTAATTAATTAAGAAATTCATTTCATTTTGATCCCAGAACCCCAGTTTCACTAAGGTGAATCCGCTTTTATTCTTTTATAATTTATTTGAATTCTAAAAAAAGTAAGGGGGGATTAGGCACAGATATTTGATTGTAGCTCTAATTTTCTTCGCCCCTTCGCGTCTCACTTACTATAATGAAAAAAAGGGAAATATTAACGCATCTGGAAATAAACGATTGATCTCTATCAATAAACCCGCTAAAGAACCAAACCATAGAGTACTTACTACCGGTGCCACGGAAAGGTATGTTTTTAGATCTCGCATTTAAAATACTCCTGCTTTTTTTGTGATTTTATTCTAATTTGTAATACATATATAGTATTACATCTATGCCCAGATGTGTATATGTAGTTAATGGCTGAAACTTGTATTTCTATGCAGAATCTCTCATCCAGATTTAAATGTACAAGAATTCGGTATTCGGTAAATAGTCCTTTTCTTAAAACAAAAAAAATACGTCCCGTTACGTATATAATATAAGTATATTATTCTATGTTATATGATATGAGACTAAAAAAAATAAGAAATCACAAGTTAGTAGATCAATGAAAGAAATGTGGAAAAGAAGACAGGGATTCTCTACAATGACACTTTAGACCATTTGAAAGGGATGTAGCGCAGTTCGGTAGCGCATTTGTTTTGGGTACAAAATGTCACGGGTTCAAATCCTGTCATCCCTACCTATTACTTATCTTATGAGCATTAACAAGGGTCAATTAATATTGATCAAAATTGGATATTTGGATATACATAAATAAGCAATCTTTAATTTTATTTTTTATGCTAGTATATATATCTAAGACAGGTTGGGTAACAACCTATTTATTGGGATAATAAAGCGCTCTTAGTTCAGTTCGGTAGAACGTGGGTCTCCAAAACCCAATGTCGTAGGTTCAAATCCTACAGAGCGTGATTATATTCTTCTTTTTTGTTAGGTTGAAAATAAAACTGAAATAATTAATAATTGAACAGCAATTTGACCTCCTGTAGATTAAAGCAAGCAGGGAGGTCAATAAAAAAAAAAGAGATGTTAGTTAATCAAGGCTCCAATTGATCGCCACGTATGTATTGTAAATATGCAGTTACGAATAATCCAGCCAAAGTAATAGGAATTAGACCTAAGACGATTCCAAATAGAAAAACTTCAATCATTTCAATTTTTTTGAAAGGTGAAAAAGAAAGGTAATATTTCTCCTTAGAATTTAGAATATGGGAACTATAACAGAAGAGTTTTGTTATGAATTGTTCATTCAATTAATTTCAAATAAGTCGTATCTTGTTCAGACCGATAAATAGAGCTGTGGTTATAGTCAAAGCTGCGAGTAGAAAGCCGAAAAAACTAGTTATAGTAAGCATGAAGAGACTAAATGAAATATGTTCTTTTTATACATATGTTTATAAAGCACTTCCCTCAATTTCAATTTTGAAAATAAAAAATAAGAGTATAAACAAAAATACCAATTGAAAGTTTTTGATTCATCAATTCAATTATTCTAAATTATAGACGGCGGACCTAAAAAAAAAAGAAGAACATAGTTAATAAATCAATTCATCATTTGTGACATTTACCTATCTCAAAATTTTGAATCAACAGATTCACTGAGCAACTCTTGAGTTGAATAAACTAATAACCAGCATCTAATATATTTAAAAGAATTATAAAAAAGTAATAATAGTTGTTTTATAACTTCATTAAAAAATGAAACTTTTTTTATCGATATGAGATAAAATTACAAAATCATTTTTTTTTTTTTTTCTTTTTGTTATTGTATCGACAAATTCTTTTTTTTTGTTATTTTAGAACAACGAGTGATCTTAGCTTATAAAGTAAAATGCACGTTTTTATTTGAAATTGAACTTATTAAATTGAGTAGTCGATTCATTCACAGACGCTCTCGAATGAAAAGAAAAAAATGAAATGATCACTCAAAACTCCTTTTTCCATTTTGTCTTTCCATATTAAATAGCCCAGCCTTGGAATTAGGTCACGAATGAACCTTTCCCTTGGATCTAATATAACAATGCGTAGGTTGCTCATTTTTATTTTTTCGTTGTTCTCTTTCTTTCCTTGAATACTAGTACTGGCCATACTATTTTTACCTGAGCCGCAGTTTATATTTA